GCTAGCGTAGCTTAACACAAAGCATAACACTGAAGATGTTAAGATGGGCCCTAAGAAGCTCCGCATGCATAAAGGCATGGTCCTGACCTTATTATCAGCTCTAGCCCAACTTACACATGCAAGTCTCCGCAGTCCCGTGAGTATGCCCTCAATCCCCCACCCGGGGACAAGGAGCGGGCATCAGGCACAAACTTTAGCCCAAGACGCCTAGCCAAGCCACACCCCCAAGGGAATTCAGCAGTGATAAACATTAAGCCATAAGTGAAAACTTGACTCAGTCAGGGCTAAGTAGGGCCGGTAAAACTCGTGCCAGCCACCGCGGTTAAACGAGAGGCCCTAGTTGATATTATTACGGCGTAAAGGGTGGTTAAGGAGTGGAAAACAATAAAGCCAAATGGCCCTTTGGCCGTCATACGCTTCTAGGTGTCCGAAGCCCATCCCCACGAAAGTAGCTTTAATAGAACCCACCTGACCCCACGAAAGCTGAGAAACAAACTGGGATTAGATACCCCACTATGCTCAGCCATAAACCTAGACGTCCAGCTACAATTAGACGTCCGCCAGGGTACTACGAGCATCAGCTTGAAACCCAAAGGACCTGACGGTGCCTTAGACCCCCCTAGAGGAGCCTGTTCTAGAACCGATAACCCCCGTTAAACCTCACCGCTTCTAGCCACCCCAGCCTATATACCGCCGTCGCCAGCTTACCCTGTGAAGGCAATAAAAGTAAGCAAAATGGGCACAACCCAGAACGTCAGGTCGAGGTGTAGCGCACGAAGCGGGAAGAAATGGGCTACATTTTCTATCACAGAACACTACGAATATGCAACATGAAATAGTGCTTGAAGGAGGATTTAGTAGTAAAAAGGAAGCAGAGTGTCCTTTTGAACCCGGCTCTAAGGCGCGTACACACCGCCCGTCACTCTCCCCTGTCAACACGCATTAATAATATGTAATATAAAAGCACTGACAAGGGGAGGCAAGTCGTAACATGGTAAGTGTACCGGAAGGTGCACTTGGATTAAACCCAGGGCGTGGCTGAGTCAGTTAAGCATCTCACTTACACCGAGAAGACATCCATGCAAGTTGGATCACCCTGAGCCAAACAGCTAGCTTAATCACTAATTTTAAACCAACAATGTTTATAAAAGAACATGACACACCCCTAAAAATTAAACCATTTTTTTACCTGAGTATGGGAGACAGAAAAGGTTCAACCCAAAAGCAATAGAGAAAGTACCGCAAGGGAATGCTGAAAGAGAAATGAAACAACCCATATAAGCACTAAAAAACAAAGATTAAATCTTGTACCTTTTGCATCATGATTTAGCCAGCATATTCAAGCAAAGAGACCTTTAGTTTGAAACCCCGAAACCAGGTGAGCTACCCCGAGACAGCCTATATAAATTAGGGCTAACCCGTCTCTGTGGCAAAAGAGTGGGAAGAGCTCCGGGTAGAAGTGACAGACCTACCGAACCTGGTGATAGCTGGTTGCCTGAAAAATGGATAGAAGTTCAGCCCTACACACCCCAAACCAAGACCCTATACTTTAAGGTAACCTAAGGGAGAGATGTAGGAGTTAGTTAAAGGGGGTACAGCCCCTCTAACAAAGGATACAACCTTATCAGGAGGATAAAGATCATAATATTTAAAACATACTGTTTTAGTGGGCCTAAAAGCAGCCATCTAAACAGAAAGCGTTAAAGCTCGGACAGAATAAAGTTTATTATACTGATAAAAAATCTTACTCCCCTATAAGTATCAGGCTATCCCATGCCCACATGGAAGAAATTATGCTAAAATGAGTAACAAGAAGACCTGTTCTTCTCCAAGCACAAGTGTAAGCCAGATCGGACAAACCACTGGAAAATAACGAACTCAACCCAAGAGAGAATTGTGAATAACATAGAAACCAGGAAAAACTCACAACTAAACTAATCGTTAACCCCACACTGGAGTGCTATTATAAAAGGAAAGACTAAAAGAAAGGGAAGGAACTCGGCAAACACAAGCCTCGCCTGTTTACCAAAAACATCGCCTCCTGCAACAATTAAGTATAGGAGGTCCAGCCTGCCCAGTGACTACGGGTTCAACGGCCGCGGTATTTTGACCGTGCAAAGGTAGCGCAATCACTTGTCTTTTAAATAGAGACCTGTATGAATGGCCAAACGAGGGCTTAACTGTCTCCCCCTTCCAGTCAGTGAAATTGATCTATCCGTGCAGAAGCGGGTATAATAATACAAGACGAGAAGACCCTTTGGAGCTTAAGGTACAAAATTTAACCACGTCAAACGACTTAATAAAAAGCGAGAACTTAGTGGGACATAAAACTTTACCTTCGGTTGGGGCGACCACGGAGGAAAAACCAGCCTCCGAGTGGAATGGGCTAAATACCTAAAACTAAGAGATACATCTCTAAGCCGCAGAACATCTGACCAATAATGATCCGGCCACATGGCCGATCAACGAACCAAGTTACCCTAGGGATAACAGCGCAATCCTCTCCCAGAGTCCATATCGACGAGGGGGTTTACGACCTCGATGTTGGATCAGGACATCCTAATGGTGCAGCCGCTATTAAGGGTTCGTTTGTTCAACGATTAAAGTCCTACGTGATCTGAGTTCAGACCGGAGTAATCCAGGTCAGTTTCTATCTGTAATGGTACTTTTCCTAGTACGAAAGGATCGGAAAAGAGGGGCCCATACTTAAAGCACGCCCCGCCCCTAATTAATGAAAACAAATAAATTAGATAAAGGGAGGGCCAAAGCCCCTGCCGCCCAAAATAAGGGCATACTGGGGTGGCAGAGCATGGTAAATTGCGAAAGGCCTAAGCCCTTTTTACCAGAGGTTCAAATCCTCTTCCCAGTTTATGCTAAACACTTTAATAAACCACTTAATTAACCCACTAGCCTACATCGTCCCTGTCTTACTAGCAGTAGCCTTCCTAACGCTACTTGAACGAAAAGTCCTAGGGTATATACAACTGCGAAAGGGACCTAACGTGGTAGGACCTTACGGACTACTACAACCCATCGCCGACGGGGTAAAACTTTTTATTAAAGAGCCCGTCCGACCATCCACATCATCCCCCTTTTTATTTCTAGCAACTCCCATTCTTGCGTTAACCCTTGCCATAACACTATGAGCACCTATACCAATACCCTACCCTGTCATCGATTTAAATCTAGGGGTCTTATTCATCTTGGCCCTCTCAAGCTTAGCCGTATATTCTATTTTGGGGTCAGGGTGAGCATCAAATTCAAAATATGCATTAATTGGAGCCCTACGAGCAGTAGCCCAAACAATTTCATATGAAGTAAGCCTGGGACTCATCCTTCTCTCAGTAATTATCTTCTCCGGCGGCTATACACTTCAGACATTCAACACGGCCCAAGAGAGCATTTGACTTCTAGCCCCAGCATGGCCCCTAGCAGCCATGTGGTACATCTCAACTCTCGCTGAGACAAACCGAGCACCTTTTGACTTAACAGAAGGAGAATCAGAGCTAGTCTCTGGCTTCAATGTGGAGTACGCAGGGGGCCCATTTGCCCTATTCTTCCTAGCCGAATACGCCAACATTCTCATAATAAATACCTTATCAGCCGTACTATTCTTAGGGTCCTCTCATTTCCCTAATATGCCCGAATTAACAACAATCAGCCTCATAGTTAAAGCCGCGCTCCTATCGGTCATATTCCTATGAGTCCGGGCCTCTTACCCTCGGTTTCGCTACGACCAACTTATGCACCTTGTATGAAAAAACTTCCTACCATTGACACTAGCCCTTGTACTATGGCATATCGCCCTGCCAATTGCGCTAGCGGGGCTGCCCCCGCAACTATAGTTTAGGAACTGTGCCCGAATGCCTAGGGACCACTTTGATAGAGTGGCTTATAGGGGTTAAAATCCCCTCAGTTCTTAGAAAGAAGGGGGTCGAACCCATGCCCAAGAGATCAAAACTCTTAGTGCTTCCTCTACACCACTTTCTAGGATGGGGTCAGCTAATTAAGCTTTCGGGCCCATACCCCGAACATGACGGTTAAAATCCCTCCTCCATCAATGAACCCTTATGTACTTATAATTCTATTGTCTAGCCTGGGATTGGGCACCACCCTAACTTTTGCCAGCTCACACTGGCTCCTAGCTTGAATAGGACTAGAAATTAACACCCTGGCGATTGTACCGCTGATAGCACAACATCACCACCCTCGGGCGGTGGAAGCCACTACAAAATACTTCTTGACTCAAGCAACCGCAGCAGCAATAATTCTATTTGCAAGTACAACAAATGCGTGAATCACAGGAGAGTGAGATATAAACAATATATCAAGCCCCCTCGCCACAACCATAATCATTACGGCCTTAGCACTTAAAATTGGACTTGCCCCAATACACTTTTGAATGCCAGAAGTCCTACAAGGACTAGACTTATTAACGGGCCTAATCCTATCAACTTGACAAAAACTAGCCCCCCTGGCCCTCATTATTCAAACAGCCCAAGTCATCGACCCACTACTACTAACAGCTCTAGGACTTATATCAACACTAGCTGGAGGATGAGGCGGGTTAAACCAAACCCAACTCCGAAAAATCTTGGCTTACTCCTCCATCGCCCACATAGGCTGAATAATTATTGTTCTACAATACGCCCCCCAGCTCACACTCCTTGCACTGGGGACATACATCTTTATAACCTCAGCAGCATTCCTCACACTAAAAACAACATCCGCCACAAAAATCAACACCCTAGCAATAGCCTGGTCAAACAACCCAGTCCTAACAGCAACCACAGCTCTTGTTCTACTATCATTAGGAGGACTTCCACCCCTCACAGGGTTTATGCCGAAATGACTAATTCTTCAAGAACTGACAAAACAGAATCTCCCCGCCACTGCCACAATTATAGCCCTCGCAGCCCTCCTCAGTCTTTACTTCTATCTCCGACTATGCTATGCGATAACACTAACAATCTCTCCAAATACAACAAATTCAACAACACCCTGACGAGTAAAGACAACTCAAGCCTCTCTCCCCCTAACCATTTCGACCACAGTTGCCCTAGGCCTACTGCCTGTGACCCCAGCTATTTTAATACTAACCACTTAAGGGACTTAGGATAGCACCTAGACCAAGAGCCTTCAAAGCTCTAAGCAGAAGTGAAAATCTTCTAGTCCCTGGATAAGACCTACAAGAGTCTATCTTGCATTTTCTGATTGCAAATCAAATGTTTTTATTAAACTAAGGCCTTACTAGATGGGAAGGCCTCGATCCTACAAACTCTTAGTTAACAGCTAAGCGCTCAAGCCAGCGAGCATCCATCTACTTTTCCCGCCGTTAGCCTGAAAGGCGGGAAAAGCCCCGGCAGAGTATTACTCTACGTCTCTGGATTTGCAATCCAACATGTTTCTTCACCACGGGGCTGGTGATAGGGAGAGGAGTTAAACCTCTGTCTTCGGGGCTACAACCCACCGCCTGAACACTCGGCTACCCTACCTGTGGCAATTACGCGCTGATTCTTTTCTACAAACCACAAAGACATTGGTACCCTTTATCTTGTATTTGGTGCCTGAGCCGGCATAGTAGGGACTGCTTTAAGCCTCCTCATTCGAGCTGAACTAAGCCAGCCCGGATCACTACTAGGTGATGATCAAATTTATAATGTTATCGTTACTGCCCACGCCTTTGTAATAATTTTCTTTATAGTAATGCCTATTCTTATCGGCGGGTTCGGAAATTGACTCGTGCCACTTATAATCGGGGCACCCGACATAGAATACCTTCAAATGAATAACATAAGCTTTTGGCTTCTCCCACCATCATTTCTTCAGCTTCTAGCCTCTTCTGGTGTTGAAGCTGGAGCCGGGACGGGATGAACAGTTTACCCACCACTTGCAGGCAATCTCGCCCACGCAGGAGCATCCGTAGATCTTACAATTTTTTCTCTGCACTTAGCAGGTGTCTCATCAATTCTAGGAGCAATTAATTTTATTACTACTATCATTAATATAAAACCCCCAGCCACATCCCAATATCAAACACCCCTATTTGTATGGGCCGTTCTAGTAACAGCCGTACTTCTGCTTCTCTCTCTACCAGTTTTAGCCGCCGGAATCACAATACTTCTTACAGACCGTAATCTTAATACTACATTCTTTGATCCGGCCGGTGGAGGAGACCCAATTCTATATCAACATCTATTCTGATTTTTTGGTCACCCAGAAGTTTATATTCTTATTTTACCAGGCTTTGGAATTATTTCACACATCGTAGTCTACTACTCAGGCAAAAAAGAGGCATTTGGCTATATAGGCATAGTTTGGGCCATCATAACTATCGGCATTCTTGGGTTTATTGTGTGAGCACATCACATATTTACTGTTGGAATGGACGTAGATACCCGTGCCTACTTTACATCCGCAACAATAATTATTGCTGTCCCAACTGGTATTAAAATCTTTAGCTGACTCGCCACACTATACGGGGGTAATACCAAGTTTGAAACACCTATGCTATGGGCTTTAGGATTTATCTTCCTTTTTACAATAGGGGGGTTAACAGGAGTCGTACTAGCCAACTCATCACTAGATGTCGCTCTACATGACACATACTATGTAGTTGCACACTTCCACTATGTTTTGTCAATAGGAGCCGTATTTGCTATTATAGCAGGCTTCATTCACTGATTTCCCCTATTTTCGGGCTATACCTTAAATGAATACTTAACAAAAGTACACTTTTGCGTAATGTTTGTTGGTGTAAATTTAACATTCTTCCCCCAGCACTTCCTAGGGCTGGCTGGAATACCCCGACGATATTCTGACTACCCAGATGCCTATACCCTATGAAACGTTGTATCAACTATTGGATCATACATCTCCGTGATTGCAGTAGTCATATTCGTGTTTATTCTCTGAGAAGCCTTTGCCGCCAAACGGGAGGTCTCCTCAGTAGAATTGACCATGGCGAATGTAGAGTGACTCTATGACTGCCCTCCTCCTTACCACACATTCAAGGAACCAGCGTTCGTACGAGTCCAATCAAACTGACGAGAGAGGAAGGAATTGAATCCTCATGTACTGGTCTCAAGCCAGTCACATAACCACTCTGTCACTTTCTTCTGAAGACATTAGTAAAATGCAAATTACACCACCTTGTCAAGGTGGAATTACAGGTTAAATCCCTGTATGTCTTAAGCCCTAGGCTTAATGGCACACTCCTCACAACTAGGATTCCAAGACGCGGCATCTCCTGTAATAGAAGAACTTCTGCATTTCCACGATCATGCTCTAATAATTGTGATCCTTATTAGCACCTTAGTACTTTACATTCTAATCGCTATGGCCTCAACTAAACTTACAAACAAATACATCTTAGACTCACAGGAGATCGAGATCGTATGGACCGTTCTACCAGCTATAATCCTAGTTGTAATTGCACTGCCATCTCTTCGGATTCTATATCTTATAGACGAAATTAATGACCCACACCTAACAATTAAAGCCATAGGACATCAGTGGTACTGAAGCTACGAATATACAGACTACGAGGACCTAGCTTTTGACTCGTATATAGTCTCAACACAAGACCTCACACCGGGCCAATTCCGATTACTAGAAACAGACCATCGAATGGTAGTCCCTATAGAATCACCAATCCGGGTTCTAGTCTCAGCTGAAGATGTACTCCACTCTTGAGCTGTCCCAGCCCTAGGTGTAAAAATGGATGCCGTACCAGGGCGACTAAACCAAACTGCCTTCATCGCCTCACGCCCAGGAGTATTCTATGGACAATGCTCTGAAATCTGTGGCGCAAATCATAGCTTTATACCAATCGTAGTTGAGGCCGTCCCACTAGAGCATTTTGAAAGCTGATCCTCATTAATACTAGAAGACGCCTCACTAGAAAGCTAATTATTGGACAAAGCGTTGGCCTTTTAAGCCAAAGTTTGGTGACTACCGACCACCTCTAGTGACATGCCACAGCTAAACCCCAACCCCTGATTTGCTATTCTAGTATTCTCATGAATCATTTTCCTTACTATCATCCCGACAAAAGTTTTAGGCCATACAACACCAAACGAGCCCACCCCTATGAGCGAAGAAAAACACAAAACTGAGTCTTGAGACTGACCATGATAACAAGCTTTTTCGACCAATTCGCAAGCCCCTCCTTTCTAGGTATCCCCCTTATTGCCATTGCAATCGCACTACCATGAGTCTTATTCCCAACCCCTTCATCTCGGTGATTAAATAACCGTCTCATTACTCTTCAAACATGATTCATCAACCGCTTTACTAATCAACTTCTACTGCCCTTAAATGTGGGAGGTCATAAATGAGCACTATTATTTGCTTCCTTAATAGTATTCCTTATCACCATCAACATGCTTGGTCTCCTCCCATATACCTTTACACCCACTACCCAACTCTCACTGAATATAGGATTTGCCTTACCACTATGACTTGCCACAGTAATTATTGGCATGCGTAACCAGCCAACAGCAGCCCTAGGACATCTTCTGCCGGAAGGAACCCCTGTTCTACTAATTCCAGTACTAATCATTATCGAAACAATCAGCCTATTTATCCGGCCATTAGCTCTAGGAGTACGACTTACAGCTAATTTGACTGCAGGCCACCTACTGATTCAACTCATCGCCACAGCCGTCTTCGTACTACTCCCTATGATACCAACAGTAGCAATTTTAACAGCCACTGTCTTATTTCTCCTAACACTTCTAGAAGTTGCAGTTGCAATAATTCAAGCCTATGTATTTGTACTTCTACTAAGCCTCTACCTACAAGAAAACGTTTAATGGCACACCAAGCACATGCATTTCACATGGTTGATCCTAGCCCATGACCACTAACCGGAGCCGTAGGCGCCCTATTAATAACATCCGGCCTAGCAATCTGGTTTCACTTCCATTCGACAACACTAATAACTCTTGGACTGATTCTTCTTCTCCTCACAATATTCCAATGATGGCGCGACATTATCCGGGAAGGAACCTTCCAAGGACACCACACGCCTCCAGTACAAAAAGGCCTGCGTTACGGGATAATTCTATTCATCACCTCAGAAGTTTTCTTCTTCCTAGGATTTTTCTGAGCTTTTTACCACTCAAGCCTAGCACCAACCCCTGAACTTGGAGGCTGCTGACCACCAACAGGTATTACTACACTAGACCCATTTGAAGTCCCCCTTCTTAATACAGCAGTTCTACTAGCATCCGGTGTAACAGTTACATGAGCCCACCACAGCATTATAGAGGGGGAACGAAAGCAGGCTATTCAGTCCCTCGCACTTACAATTTTACTAGGGCTATACTTCACCGCACTACAAGCCATAGAGTATTATGAAGCCCCCTTCACGATTGCAGATGGAGTGTACGGCTCTACATTCTTCGTGGCCACAGGGTTCCACGGACTTCATGTAATTATTGGCTCAACCTTCTTGGCCATCTGCCTCCTTCGCCAAATCCAATATCACTTCACATCTGAACACCATTTCGGCTTTGAAGCCGCTGCCTGATACTGACACTTTGTTGACGTAGTCTGACTATTCCTTTACGTATCCATCTACTGATGAGGCTCATATCTTTCTAGTATTTAAATTAGTACAAGTGACTTCCAATCATTTAGTCTTGGTTAGACCCCAGGGAGAGATAATGAATTTGATCACAACCATTCTTATTATTACAGTAGCCCTATCCTCAATTCTAGCAGTCATCTCATTTTGACTCCCACAAATAAACCCAGATGCAGAAAAGCTCTCCCCCTACGAGTGCGGATTTGACCCCCTAGGGTCTGCCCGACTGCCTTTCTCCCTGCGATTCTTCCTAGTCGCCATCCTGTTTCTATTATTTGACTTAGAGATCGCCCTTCTACTGCCCCTGCCCTGAGGTGACCAACTTCACAACCCCACAGGAACATTCTTTTGAGCCACCACAGTTCTTATTCTATTAACCCTAGGACTAATCTACGAATGAACCCAAGGAGGCCTAGAATGAGCAGAATAGGGGAGTTAGTCCAAAACAAGACCTCTGATTTCGGCTCAGAAAATTGTGGTTTAAGTCCACGACTCCCTTATGACACCAGTACACTTCAGCTTCAGCTCAGCATTCATTCTAGGGTTGATAGGACTAGCATTTCACCGAACCCACCTACTCTCCGCACTTCTATGTTTAGAAGGCATAATATTATCTCTATTTATTGCACTAGCCCTATGAACTCTTCAATTCGAATCTACAAGTTTCTCAACCGCCCCAATGCTATTACTAGCCTTCTCGGCCTGCGAGGCAAGCACAGGTCTCGCACTTTTGGTAGCCACGGCCCGAACCCATGGCACTGACCGCCTACAGAACCTTAATCTACTACAATGCTAAAAGTATTAATCCCCACAATTATATTATTCCCAACAATCTGACTAGTCTCCCCAAAATGACTATGGACAACCACAATCACCCACAGTCTCTCAATTGCACTTGTAAGCCTCACATGATTAAAATGAACCTCCGAAACTGGCTGAGCCGTCTCCAACACATATTTGGGTACAGACCCCTTATCGACCCCCCTATTAGTACTAACATGTTGACTACTCCCATTGATAATTTTAGCCAGTCAAAATCACATTAATCCGGAGCCAATTAACCGACAACGCCTCTATATCACTCTACTCACCTCACTACAAACTTTTTTAATCATAGCCTTTGGAGCCACAGAAATCATCATATTCTATATCATGTTTGAAGCCACACTAATCCCAACTCTAATTATTATTACCCGTTGAGGGAACCAAACTGAGCGACTGAACGCAGGAACCTATTTCTTATTCTACACACTTGCAGGTTCTTTACCCCTCCTAGTTGCCCTACTTCTACTCCAACAATCTACGGGCACTCTATCTATGCTTGTCATTCAATACTCTCAACCGCTCCTACTGAACTCCTGAGGACATAAAATTTGATGAGCCAGCTGTCTTATCGCATTTATAGTAAAAATACCACTATACGGCGTGCACCTGTGACTCCCCAAAGCACACGTAGAAGCCCCAGTTGCAGGATCCATAGTGCTGGCAGCAGTGCTGTTAAAACTAGGAGGATACGGGATAATGCGAATAATAATTATACTAGACCCCCTATCAAAAGAACTGGTCTACCCATTCATTATCTTAGCACTATGAGGAATCATCATAACAGGGTCCATTTGCCTACGACAGACAGACCTTAAATCATTAATTGCTTATTCCTCTGTAAGCCACATGGGCCTTGTAGCGGGAGGTATTTTAATTCAAACCCCTTGAGGATTCTCAGGAGCAATTATTTTAATAATTGCCCACGGCCTAGTATCTTCAATACTATTTTGCCTATCCAATACAGCCTATGAACGAACCCATAGCCGAACTATAATTCTAGCTCGAGGACTACAACTAATTTTCCCTCTAACAGCGGTTTGATGATTTATTGCCAACCTGGCCAACCTAGCACTACCCCCCCTTCCTAATTTAATAGGAGAACTAATGATTATTACAACTCTCTTCAGCTGATCACCCTGAACCATTGTACTCACAGGCACAGGCACCCTAATCACCGCGGGCTACTCCCTATACATATTCTTAATATCCCAGCGGGGCCCAACACCCAGTCATATTATAAAACTATCCCCCTTCCACACCCGAGAACACTTATTAATAGCCCTTCACCTAATTCCACTACTACTTATTATAACGAAACCAGAACTTATATGAGGCTGATGCTATTAGTAAGTATAGTTTAACCAAAGTATTAGATTGTGATTCCAAAGACAGGGGTTAGAATCCCCTTACTCACCAAGGAAGGACAGAAATCAATAAGTACTGCTAATTCTTATGCACCGCGGTTAAAATCCGCGGCTTCCTCACGCTTCTGAAGGATAATAGCCTATCCATTGGTCTTAGGAACCAAAAACTCTTGGTGCAAATCCAAGTGGAAGCTATGAACCCAACGACACTAATTATGTCATCCTCACTTATTTTAGTTATTATTATTCTTATCATCCCCTTATTAGGAACACTAAGCCCAGAACCACAAAGCCCGGAGTGGGCGGATACTCATGTAAAAACCGCTGTTAGCACTGCATTTTTCGTCAGCCTTCTACCACTTACCTTATTCTTAGACCAAGGAGTGGAAAGCGTTACCACAAACTGACACTGAATAAATACACTAATATTTGATGCAAATATTAGCTTTAAATTCGACCACTACTCCTTGATCTTTACCCCTACTGCCCTGTACGTAACCTGGTCCATCCTAGAATTCGCACTATGGTATATACACTCAGACCCTAATATAGCACGTTTCTTCAAATATCTATTACTGTTTCTAGTAGCCATAATTACTCTTGTTACCGCTAATAACATATTTCAATTATTCATCGGCTGGGAAGGCGTCGGGATTATGTCCTTCCTACTAATCGGGTGATGATACGGACGAGCAGACGCCAACACCGCGGCCCTACAAGCCGTTATCTACAACCGAGTTGGGGATATTGGATTAGTTTTAAGCATAGCTTGATTCGCAATAAACCTGAATTCTTGAGAAATTCAACAAATCTTCTTCTTATCAAAAGACTTTGACATAACAATCCCACTATTGGGACTAACCCTAGCGGCAACAGGAAAATCAGCCCAATTTGGGCTGCACCCGTGGCTACCTTCTGCCATGGAGGGCCCTACGCCAGTCTCTGCCCTACTTCACTCTAGCACTATGGTAGTAGCCGGAATCTTCCTACTAATTCGACTTCACCCCCTCATAGAAAACAACAAGACCGCGCTGACCATGTGTCTATGTCTAGGAGCCCTAACCACCTTATTTACAGCCACTTGTGCCCTAACCCAAAATGATATTAAGAAGATCGTAGCTTTCTCAACATCCAGCCAACTAGGCCTAATAATAGTGACAATTGGCCTAAATCAGCCACAATTAGCATTTATGCACATCTGCACACATGCCTTCTTTAAAGCAATACTATTCCTATGCTCCGGGTCAATTATTCACAGTCTTAACGACGAACAAGACATCCGAAAGATGGGAGGACTACACCGCCTAATACCCGCAACCTCCACTTATCTCACAATTGGCAGCCTAGCACTAACAGGAACTCCCTTTCTGGCCGGCTTTTTCTCGAAGGACGCTATTATTGAAGCCCTAAACACCTCCCACCTTAACGCCTGAGCCCTAATCCTCACACTTATTGCTACTTCCTTCACCGCGGTCTACAGCTTCCGAGTTATCTTCTTCGTTACCATAGGATCCCCCCGATTTCTCCCACTATCCCCTATTAATGAAAACAACCCATTAGTGATTAACCCTATCAAGCGACTTGCTTGAGGAAGTATCGTTGCAGGACTTATTATTACCTCCAACTTCCTACCCTCAAAAACACCCACCATGACAATACCCCTATCCTTAAAAATAGCAGCCCTCATGGTCACTATTGTAGGACTACTGGTGGCCATAGAACTTACGGCCCTGACCAATAAACAAGTTAAAATCACCCCCACAATACCCTCACACAACTTCTCAAATATGCTAGGATATTTCCCCGCACTAATTCACCGAATATCCCCTAAACTAAATCTTACCCTAGGCCAATCAGTCGCCAACAAACTCGACCAAACATGATTCGAAATATCCGGACCAAAAGGATTAACCTTGACCCAAATAATAATATCAAAAATTATAAGCGACATTCAACGAGGAATAATTAAAACATACCTAACTATTTTCCTTCTAACAATAACTCTAGCCATTCTCCTAACAGTTATTTAAACCGCGCGGAGAGTCCCACGACTCAACCCCCGAGTCAACTCCAACACAACAAGAAGTGTTAGAAGTAAGACCCAAGCACAAATAACTAGTATTCCCCCTCCAAAAGAGTATATTACAGCCACACCCCCAACATCCCCTCGCAATATAGAGAACTCTTTTAACCCATCAATTATTACCCAAGAACCCTCATATCAGCCCCCTCAAAATATCCCAGCCATCAAAATCACCCCTAGCAAGTAGATTAGCACATACCCAGCAACAGATCGACTCCCCCAAGCCTCCGGAAAAGGTTCAGCAGCTAAAGCTGCTGAATAAGCAAATACTACAAGCATGCCCCCCAAGTAAATTAAAAAAAGAACTAAAGATAAAAAAGACCCCCCAGAACCAACCAAAATGCCACACCCAACCCCCGCTGCCACTACCAAACCTAAAGCAGCAAAATAAGGAGTGGGATTAGAAGCAACAGCAACCAAGCCCACAATCAGAGCCACCAATAACATAAACATAAAATAGGTCATAATTCTTGCTCGGATTTTAACCGAGACCAATGACTTGAAGAACCACCGTTGTAGTTCAACTACAAGAACAATAATGGCAAGCCTTCGAAAAACCCACCCCCTAATAAAAATTGCTAACGACGCACTAGTTGACCTACCAACACCATCCAACATCTCAGTATGATGAAACTTCGGATCTCTCCTAGGATTATGCTTAATTACACAAATTCTAACAGGACTATTCTTAGCTATGCACTACACCTCAGATATCTCGACCGCATTCTCATCAGTAGCCCACATTTGCCGAGACGTTAACTACGGATGACTTATTCGTAACCTTCATGCTAACGGAGCATCATTCTTTTTCATCTGTATTTATATACATGTTGCCCGTGGCTTATACTACGGATCCTACCTATACAAAGAAACATGAAATATTGGTGTGGTCCTACTCCTGCTGGTCATGATAACGGCCTTTGTCGGCTACGTCCTCCCATGAGGACAGATATCCTTCTGAGGGGCCACAGTAATTACAAACCTCCTATCAGCAGTCCCATACATAGGGGACACCCTTGTTCAGTGAATCTGAGGAGGATTCTCAGTAGATAACGCAACACTAACGCGATTCTTCGCATTCCACTTCTTACTGCCGTTTATCATCGCCGCCGCAACCCTCCTCCATCTGCTATTCCTACACGAAACAGGGTCAAACAACCCCGCCGGCCTAAACTCCGATGCAGACAAAATCTCTTTCCACCCATACTTCTCATACAAAGACCTTCTTGGATTCGTACTCATGCTACTAGCCTTAACATCATTAGCACTATTTTCTCCAAACCTATTAGGGGACCCAGACAATTTTACACCAGCTAACCCCATGGTGACTCCCCCACATATTAAACCGGAGTGATACTTCCTGTTTGCCTACGCCATCCTACGATCTATCCCAAACAAATTAGGGGGGGTACTAGCTTTACTATTCTCTATTTTAGTCCTATTGGTAGTGCCAATCTTACACACCTCAAAACAACGAGGACTAACATTTCGCCCAATCACTCAATTCTTATTCTGAACACTCGTAGCGGATATACTAATTCTAACATGAATTGGGGGCATACCCGTAGAACACCCATATGTTATCATTGGCCAAGTAGCATCAATTCTATACTTTGCACTTTTCCTTGTGCTCGTACCATTAGCAGGTTGAGTAGAAAATAAAGCATTAAAATGAGCTTGCCCTAGTAGCTTAGCCTTAAAGCATCGGTCTTGTAATCCGAAGATCGGAGGTTAAATTCCTCCCTAGCGCCCAGAAAAGGGAGATTTTAACTCCCACCCCTGGCTCCCAAAGCCAGAATTCTAAATTAAACTATCTTCTGATAGTAACATGTATGTACTAGTACATATTATGCATAATATTACATAATGTATTAGTTCATACTATGTATTATCACCATTCATTTATTTTAACCCCAAAGCAAGTACTAACGTTCTAGACGTACATAAAGCTAATTATTAAAATTCAGAAATAATTTATTTTAACATGGGAAATAGATTTATCCCCTAATAATGGCACTCAAATTTTTCCTTGAATTATCCAGCTAAGATTTATTTAGAGAATATTAATGTAGTAAGAGACCACCAACTGGTTGATATAATTGCATACTATTAATGATAGAATCAGGGACACAAAATGTGGGGGTCGCACACTGTGAACTATTCCTGGTATCTGGTTCCTATTTCAGGTACATAATTTTATTTATTCCACCCTCGGATAATTATACTGGCATCTGATTAATGGTGTAATTACATACTCCTCGTTACCCAACATGCCGGGCATTCTTTTATATGCATAGGGTTCTCTTTTTTAGGTTTCCTTTCATTTTGCATCTCAGAGTGCAAGCACAAATGATGAATTAAGGTAGAGCTATTCCTTGCATTAGTTAAAGTAGGTTAATTATTAAATGACATAACTTAAGAATTACATATTAATATCTCAAGTGCATAACATATACATCACTTCTTCAACTAATCCTTATATATATGCCCCCCCTTTTGGCTTACGCGCGACAAACCCCCCTACCCCCTACGCTCAGCGAATCCTGTTATCCTTGTCAAACCCCGAAACCAAGGAAGGTTCGAGAACGTGCCAGCTAACAAGTTGAGATATGGGTTAGCCATCCGCATTATATATATATATACGTGCACATTACACTGATGCATTACACAAATGCCCCCAAATTTTAGCCTAAAAACCTCTACTAAAAATTTTAAGAATTTCTCAATGCTAAAAATTTAAACATTTATAGC